GTGCTAATGCTACAACCAGCCCATAAATTGTTAAAGCTTCCATAAACGCTAGACTAAGTAATAAAGTGCCTCGTATTTTTCCCTCAGCTTCAGGCTGTCTCGCGATACCCTCTACAGCTTGACCCGCGGCAGTTCCTTGACCAACCCCAGGTCCGATAGAAGCAAGTCCTACAGCCAATCCAGCAGCAATAACAGAAGCGGCAGAAATCAGTGGATTCATGATAAGTTCCTCGTACCAAAAAAAAAAAGAAATGGTTAATGATACAATCAACCAACGAATTATGACTTAATTATTCCGTCGCTAGGATTCATCCAGTCGAAGTAACTAACTCGAATTGAAGTAATCTAATTAGATTGTTGAATCGCTGGAACTCCTTCTATTTTTTTTTGTTTCTATCCGCAGAGTCCTTGCGAACCTATACAACTTCTGCTCTTCCATTTTTTGGTTCCGAACTGTTATTTGAATTATTCCACCCTTTCTTTATTTCATCTGTTTATTAATTGAATTCACAGTCATAATGAAACAGAAGACTTTTATTGACTATTGAAATCCCTATCTCAAATTTAACAGTAATAAAACAAATGAAATAGATCCTTAGTTCATATATAACAAGTCAATATCTAATATCACATATACGTGTTTTTCTTCTATAACGTAAACAAACTTGTTATTCATCTTAAATTGAATTGGATTCATGAATTAAGTATCGAAATAACTAAAAAAGTTAACTTATAGCCATTGAATTACATTACATATACCTGGCTCTAAACCTATCTAACAAAAATTTGGATGAATCAGAAATTCTTTTCTTTATCATTATTCCCACGGATACAAGCAAAATGAAAAAATGGATTAAGCAAATTATTGCAGAGAAATCGAATTATTTGATTGATCTAAGTTCAGGCAATTTTTTATTTATAAATATTAGCTTTTGTTCAATTCTTGAACAAAAAAACGGAAACCAGAATTGTTTCGCCCTTTTTATTTAAAAACACCGCATATAGTAAACATATACTACAAGAATTCTTATGCAAAATTCAAACGAAACTCTTATTATTTTATTTGAATAGTTTGAACAGGCTTACCAACATAAAACGAATACTCATTGAGAGGTTTATAAATTAAACGGACGGGAGAGTTTAGGAAAAAGATCTTTTAGATCTCTTTCCTTTCTTTTTACAAGTCTCTAGAATATCATAACTTTTTTTCTATTACTCTAGATTGTATATAGCCTAATTGGATATTTAGGAAGTAAATACCATATTGAGCCGCGCATATAGGCTAAGCTAAAAAAAGACTATTTTAATGATGGCCCTCCATGGATTCACCTATATACGCCGCAGCTAAAGTTGCAAAAATAAGAGCTTGAATACCACTTGTAAATAATCCAAGGAACATGACAGGTATAGGAACCACTGAAGGTACTAAAGAAACAAGAACAACAACAACTAATTCATCAGCTAAGATATTCCCGAAAAGTCGAAAACTAAGTGATAAGGGCTTTGTGAAATCTTCTAAGATGTTGATTGGTAAAAGGATTGGGGTTGGCTGAATATATTTCCCGAAATAACTTAATCCCTTTTTGCTAAGACCCGCATAGAAATATGCCACTGACGTAAGTAAAGCTAAAGCAACAGTAGTATTTATATCATTCGTGGGTGCGGCTAACTCTCCATGAGGTAATTGTATTATTTTCCAAGGTAAAAGAGCTCCTGACCAATTAGAAACAAAAATAAATAGAAACATAGTTCCAATAAAAGGAACCCAAGGACCATACTCTTCACCAATTTGCGTTTTACTTACATCTCGAATGAATTCAAGAACATATTCGAAGAAATTCTGCCCGCCAGTCGGAATAGTTTGTGGGTTACGAACAGCTATAGCGGCTGAACCTAATAAGATAGCAATTACAACCCAAGAAGTAATAAGTACTTGACCGTGGACCTGGAAACCACCTATTTGCCAATAGAAATGTTGGCCTACTTCCACACCGGATATATCATATATCCCCTTTAGTGTGTTGATGGAACATGATAGAACGTTCATATTGCCCTCTAAAAAAATCAAACTTTAAATAGAATTATTTTGATTCAACCACCTATTTACCTACTTGAATCGGATATTTTGAATACTAACTAATTACATAATAAAACAAGATGCCCACATAAGAACATCCATGCCCAGACCGATAAACTATTCATACTATAAAGGGTTATATCCATTGATAAGTTGTGAAGAGTTTAACCATAAATAATCTCTTAACCAGCCCATCAAATAAGTAGATCCCCAGTTCTTTTTCTTTCTTTTTGAAATTAAGAAAAAGAGAAAGCTATTCCAGAAATCTATGGGACTTCCGAAGTAAGTTATTTATCTTATTATTAATCAAGGATTTCTTATATAGCTAGAACGCCCTTCACAAATTGCAAATACTAATTTGTTAAGAATTAATCGGATTGAAGATATAGCGTCATCATTTGCTGGAATCGAAATATCCGCGAGGTCGGGGTCACAATTTGTATCGATTAAACAAATTGTTGGAATTCCCAAAGTGATACACTCTCGCAGGGCCGTATATTCTTCGTGCTGATCGACGATGATTACAATATCGGGTAACCCTGTCATATATTTAATTCCGCCCAGATATGTTTGCAAGCGGGATAATTGTCTTTTCAGCACAGCTTCATCTCTTTTCGGAAGACGATTGAATTTCCCCGTTTTTTGTTCCATTCTTAAGTCCCGGAACTTATAAAGCCTGGTTTCCGTAGTGGACCAATTCGTTAACATACCGCCAAGCCATTTTTTATTAACATAATGACACCGGGCCCTTATTGCAGCCCACGCTACTGAATCAGCTGCTTTATTTTTGGTACCAACAATTAAGAATTGTTTTCCCTTACTTGCCGCATCAAAAATCAAATCACAAGCTTCTGATAAAAAACGAGCAGTTTTAGTAAGATTTATAATATGAATACCTTTACGCTTTGCAGAAATATAAGGGGCCATTTTTGGATTCCATTTCCTAGTACCATGGCCAAAATGAACTCCTGCCTCCATCATCTCTTCCAAACGGATGTTCCAATATCTTCTTGTCATTTCTCCCCCCACCCTCTTTCTTTTTTGGAAAAAAAAAGAGAGAACCCTGAACTGAAATAAATAATTGTTCCGACGGAACCTTCTCTTCTACCGTAGATTGGCCGTAGATAGACAACCCCAACCATTATTCCTTTTTATTCATTATTATCTTTTCATTATTTTTTTGATTACCAAATCAAATGATCCCAGATAGTGAAAAGGATGAATCCACTCTTAGGAGTCATTAAATTCTATAAATGATTGTTCTAGTGTATCATGGAAATTCTTTGGTAAGGGACGAATCAAATAATTTTCTGTGGTGTAACAAAATATCTTGCATCCCCCCCCCGAATAGATTCTTTTTTTTTGTTTCCAAAGGAATGTTGTTATGTTGTTTTGAAATTGAAGGGTATACTAATCCTTTGAATCCGGTACCAACAGGTATCATCCCCCCCAAAACAACGTTTTCTTTCAGACCCTTCAACCAATCAATACGGCCCCGGAGAGCCGCCTTTGCTAAAACCCGAGCGGTTTCTTGAAAACTCGCCTCAGATATGAAACTTTGAGTATTGAGTGATGCTCTTGTTATTCCCAATAAGACGGCTCGGTAACAGATCGCCTCTTCTAAAGCACGCCCCATTCGTTCCGCTCGTAACAATCCAATTAGTTCTCCGGGTGAAAAAACATTAGACATTCCATCTTCTGAAACCAAAACCTTTGATGTTATTTGACGTACAATAATTTCTATATGCCTATTGTGAATCTGCACCCCCTGAGATCGATAAACTTTTTGTATCTTATTAACCAAAGAGATACGGCTTTGCACTATAGTTAGTTCAGCACCAATCAGAAATCCCCAGGGAATTCCAAGAATTCTTGTTATACATTCGTTCCAAACCTCAACCCTTTTTTCTAGATTCATCGATATTGAATCGATCGAACGCACTTCTAATACCTGTTCCACTTTTGGAAGACCCTGCGTTATATCACCAGATCTCGATTTTTCATAAATAAATGTAACTAGTGTTTGTCCTTCGTAAAGGATTTCCCCATAATGGCCATGAACAGTTGCTCCGGGGGTGGCCAAAAGGGGCTTAGCGGATCGTATTACTATAGAGTCGACTTGAATAAGTATAACTTGACCCGATTTTAGGCGGGGTCTTTTTTTGGCTATACATACATTTTCACAAATCAACTGCCCAAGACTCATTATTGTGGATGTCTTTTCACAATAATTATGATCGAGAAAATACCAATGAAAATGGAATGGATTCAAAAAAATATTATTGGAGAGGTCTGGATTATAAATTTTCTCATTTTCATCAATTAAATAATATTGAAATTGAATTTCTTGAACCGTTTGTTTTAAACTGTCAAGTTGCAAATAGTTAGTTATCAATATATGATTATGAGTTAATAAATGAGAAAATGAATAAAAATTAGTAATGAAAAAGGCTGTTCCTAAGGGACCCAATGAATTCCTAATTGGAATTGGAGGATTTTTTGGAATTGATTCTTTTATCACACTGTGATTTTTTACCGGACCCATTCGAAAATAATTGGATGATGATAAAATGATCAACGATTGGCATTCCTTATTTCTATTCAACAAGGTATGAATAGTTCCTTGATTTTGTTGTTGAATTCTTGCTTTGGAATAGGTGGAAGAAAAGGGATTGATATTGGTACAATCTGATCCATTATCAGAGAATAATCCTGAATCAGACCGACCATTCCTTTTTCCGATATGCGAAATAGGAAATTTCAACAAGTCAATTCTTAAGAAATGTCGAATTAACCCATTTGTCATTATTTGAACAAAGGAAGCACGGGCTTCTTCTATCGAAGAACTTTTTGTTTCTTGGTCCCAACTCAATACTAAACAAGTCCGAACTAATTGAATACTTGTATCATAAATTCCTCGAAT